GCTGGCTTCTATTGGACCTGGAGTTGGACAAGGGACTGCTGCGGGCCAAGCCGTAGAAGGTATCGCGAGACAACCAGAAGCAGAGGGTAAAATACGAGGTACTTTATTGCTTAGTCTGGCTTTTATGGAAGCTTTAACAATTTATGGACTGGTCGTGGCATTAGCGCTTTTATTTGCAAATCCTTTTGTTTAATCCTTGAAATAAATGGGAAAGTCTTATTTTGATCTTTCTTATTTTATTATCTTAGATTTGCCGCTTGATTTTTCAAATTATATCAAGATTTCAATCCTACAATAACTTTAACTTATTCGTTGAGATAATACAATACCCCGTGGGAAGGACTAATTTGAGGATCAGGAATTAGCGGATCCACTCGCTTTTTTCCTTCCCGTTCTCGGTCCAATGGAACCCCCTTTTTTAGTACGCCTTGCAACGAACGAGATATATCGTAATTGATATGATACCTGGCCTGGGACCTAATTATAATTAAGTATTTTTTTTTGGGGGGGAGTTCAATTGAAATTAAATAGATTGAGAAATATGGAAAAAAAGAAAATCAACAAAGGGTGAAGTCATACAAAAAGAACTCTGTTCAATTTAGTCAGTCCTATCTATAAGAGGAGATCATATGAAAAATGTAACCGATTCTTTCGTTTCCTTGGGTCACTGGCCGTCCGCCGGGAGTTTCGGATTTAATACCGATATTTTAGCAACAAATCCAATAAATCTAAGTGTAGTCCTTGGTGTATTGATTTTTTTTGGAAAGGGAGTGTGTGCGAGTTGTTTATTTCAAGAATAAGCTGGATCTAACCAGCTGCACTTTTTTCTTTATAACTAGGAAAGAAAGGTGCACGATCCCGCGAATTACTTCTGAATCAATTCAGAAATCATATGTACGAACCGTAGCATTTCGTGATTCGTTGGTAAATACACTTTGATTCTCTATTAACCAATAATATGGGGCCCTAAACATGGTTAAAGCTAAATTGTTTGAAGTCTGGGCGCAACATTGGTGTTCTTTCTACCACTATGTTAGTATGGCGAGAGTTTCAAAACGAATCCTTGCATTTTATCCGATATAGAACACTCATATCGATAAAATGATTTGTGAACCTTTTATTGTTACTGAAAAACGGGAATCCCCTCCTTTTTTTATCCAATGCGGAATCGACGACCTATGTATAAAGTAAGCGGAATTTTTTGGATTTGAATAAAAAAAAAAAGAAACAACTTTGCCGATAATTACAGATTTTTTGTCTGGTCGGAAGAGTCCTCCGAATATTCTGGTCTTGGATCAATGATCCGTTTCAATATTTTTGAATCCGAACAGAAAAGAGAGGATAAGCTCATTATATTATATATATAAAAAAAAATATAAATAAAAAAGTGATACGGGAATGCCCCATAAGTAAGTGAGCGTGAGAGCCAAATGAATCGAAAGATTCCTGTTTGGTTCGGGAAGAGGTCATGGAATTGTTAAAATTAATTGTAATGGGAAGATAATCTACTTTCATTAAGTGATTTATTAGATAATCGAAAACAGAGAATCTTGAGTACTATTCGAAATTCAGAAGAGCTACGCAAAGGGTCCATTGAAAGGCTGGAAAAGGCCAAGGCCCGCTTACGAAAAGTGAAAATAGAAGCGGATGAGTTTCGAGTGAATGGATATTCCGAGATAGAACGAGAAAAATGGAATTTGATTAATTCAACTTATCAGAATTTGGAACGATTAGAAAATTACAAAAATGAAACCATTCAGTTTGAACAACAAAGAGCGATTAATCAAGTCAGACAACGCGTTTTTCAACAAGCCTTACAAGGAGCTCTAGGAACTCTGAATAGTTGTTTGAACAACGAGTTACATTTACGCACTATCGGTGCTAATATTCGTATGTTTGGGGCGATGAAAGAAATAACTGATTAGTCCTTCTACTGTAGGTATTATTTATTGATTTTTCCTTTGCTTCTGAAAAAGAATTAAGCAAGACTCATGGCAACCCTTAGAGCCGACGAAATTAGTAATATTATCCGTGAACGTATTGAGCAATATAATAGAGAAGTCAAGATTGTGAATACTGGCACCGTACTTCAAGTAGGTGATGGCATTGCTCGTATTCATGGTCTTGATGAAGTAATGGCAGGTGAATTAGTAGAATTTGAAGAGGGTACAATAGGCATTGCTCTTAATTTGGAATCCAATAATGTTGGTGTTGTGTTAATGGGTGACGGTTTGATGATACAAGAGGGAAGTTCTGTAAAAGCAACAGGAAGAATTGCTCAGATACCAGTGAGCGAGGCTTATTTGGGTCGTGTTATAAATGCTCTTGCTAAACCTATTGATGGTAGGGGCGAGATTTCAGCTTCGGAATCTCGGTTAATTGAATCGCCCGCCCCAGGTATTATTTCGAGACGTTCCGTATATGAGCCTATGCAAACCGGACTTATTGCTATTGATTCGATGATTCCTATAGGACGCGGTCAGCGAGAATTAATTATTGG